GCAGAAATGACTTTAAATCTTTGTGTACTGACCCCTAATCGAATTGTTTGGGATTCAGAAGTGAAAGAAATCATTTTATCTACAAATAGTGGTCAAATTGGCGTATTACCAAATCATGCTCCTGTTGCTACAGCTGTAGATATAGGGATTTTAAGAATACGCCTTAAGGACCAATGGTTAACGATGGCTCTAATGGGCGGTTTTGCTAGAATAGGTAATAATGAAATCACTGTTTTAGTAAATGATGCGGAAAAAGGTAGTGATATTGATCCACAAGAAGCTCAGCAAACTCTTGAAATAGCGGAAGCTAATTTGAGAAAAGCTGAAGGAAAGAGACAAATAATTGAGGCAAATCTAGCTCTCCGGCGAGCTAGGACAAGAGTAGAGGCTGTCGATGTTATTTCATAACTAGTTGGTGCGTTCAAATAATCAAAAGAAGTTCTGTTTCTAAATCCTATTTTGATTGGATTCACTCGAGTGAATCCAATCAAGCAGAATCCCATTTTGATACAACGCAATTCAAAAATGAAATTGAACTAGATTCAATAAAAAAAAATCTCTAAAAATAGATAGAAGAGGGTGGGGCAAAAAACTTATTAGATGTCGGAGTCAATGGTATCTAATAAGTTCTACCTACTATTGGATTTGAACCAATGACTCCCGCCGTATGAAAGCAATACTCTAACCACTGAGTTAAGTAGGTCATTTATCATCCCAAAGAGAACCAAACGGAACCCATCCCATCGATGGATTATAAATATCATATTGCTTATAAGCAATAATAATCTAAGCAATACCACCCAACCACTCACAAATTTAGGATGTTGGATCATAGAATATTCATCTTGACAACAAATTATATACATGATAAAATATGCATCACAAGCACTAAGGGCTATAGCTCAGTTGGTAGAGCACCTCGTTTACACGCGCGCCAATGTTTTTCAGGGGAGTCCATCATACAATCCAAAAAATGGATCTTATTGAGAAATCGATGTCTTACTCCATAACTTTACGAGAACAATAGCCTGACAAAGGGTTCGGTTCGATTTGAGTGCCCGTTTAGGTACCAAACAGACCCCATGATTGATTTGAGATATTGATAAGGTGAATACCAGTACATTCAATGCTAGGCATAATGAGTACAAGGCCCTCAAAAAATCTCTTTTCGTCCTATGAACTTGAAGGTGTATGAAGTTTCATATTGGATTTTTTAAGCCGAAGAATAGAGACTTTATTTAACTTAAAACGATCTAGGCCAGAGGCAGACCTACGTCAAGATAACCCCACCCTTGAAACACTTTGGTAGTGCTTCTGAATCAGAATCCCAAATAATGAATCAGAGCACGTGGAGCCATCCCCTTATCTTATTTTTCTGTCAAGAAAAAATATGGCGGATTGGCTGATATTTCTATCAGTTAATGAAAGAGCCCAATGCAAAAAAAATGCATGTTGGGTCTTTGAAACAGTTCAGATCATTTTGATAATAATAAGTTTGATCTGTTTTACCGAGAAGGTCTACGGTTCGAGTCCGTATAGCCCTAGAGCCCTATAAAATGAATAAAATCCAAATTTGAAATAAAAAATTGTATAATTTTCATTTCTTCATTCTTGTTTGTTGCTTGTAACTGACCGGTTGGTTCATCCAAACCCAATTTGTCCTAGAAATTCACTCACAGGAATCGTTTAAAGCCGAACAGAAAACTGAAAGAAAAACGTATTTCAAGAGATCGAATCGATCCTTTTCCAATCGTGCCAATCGTGGATAAACAAACCAACCCTTCGTCATTAATCTTCGGAGGGAAATTCTATATGAATTTTCCTGTCCATAATCAAGGGGTTAAGCTAGCCAGACTCCCCTTTTTGGTATATCTAAAAACTAGACCTAGCGAAGCACACCAAAACAAAAAGGGGATGGTCTTCTTTTTCTCTATTCAATCAAGAGAAAACCCCACCCTTATTTTCATAAACGGAATATACCAACACTCAAATTAAGATATTCGAAATCCTGAGATGGAAATACCTACCCATTTTCTTCCATTTGAATACTCGTTCTATTCTAAATCACTAAGAAAAAAAATCTAAATCACTAAGAAAAAAAACGACAAAAAGACCTCCCGATTCTATTCCTAAAAAATAAAAATCTAGAAATCGAATTTTTATAAAAAAAATTTCAAATAATCAAAAGAAGAATTCGATTTTATTTGGAAGTCGCTTTCTTTAGCAAGAATCCTAGGCGAAAACAAGAAAATTTGTCTAAGCGTAACATATAGAGTTATACTAACTAAAGCAATTAAAGAAAATGGAAATAAAAAATTAAATAGGCTGGAAATAGGATCCCTGTCAAGTTAGTCGATAAATCTTGAAATGAGATATGCCCCGCAATAATCAAAGGAGACTAGAAGATTTGGTCAAAACAAGAATTCATTTTATTTGGACCAACCAGTTATGGATGACTTTCAAAATTCAATTCGAATCAACCAATCCGGCATAATTTCCA